ATTAAATTAATATATTGTATTGAATTAAATACATATTAGTTAATTAAATATTAAATAATATGAGACTCGAAATGAAAGTACCCTTCTCGCATACATTCCCCATTACGTTGTCGGAACAAAAATATTGCATGTATCAATATGGATGGAAATATTTAGTACATGAAATAGCGATTTGCTAGATATATAAATAGATATATAAGATATAACTAATAAAACGGATCTTGTGTTCTGGAATTGGAATCAAAGAAAGATATTTTAAATGGCTCGTATGTTGTGACTTGGAATAAATGTTTCTCGGTAAAGGAAGGGAATAGTAATTTATTCATTCCTAATTTATTCCTATAGAACGTCTAGGAACAAGAAGATTAAATCGGATATATCGACAGATTCCCGCGTAGTCCAAAGAAAAAAAAGATCCAATTTCATCTCTATCGAATTTTAATATCAGAATAGTGGATATAATTATGATGCAATGGGTTAGGTCCACTTACTTTTTATTTTGTTGATTTCTAATCGATTTAATTGGAATAATGGAAAATAGGAAAGGAATAGTAATATTTGAAGATTTAACGAGACGACTTATCCTTACATTCATTATAATATTTAATATAATATTTATAATAATTATATTATTTATTTAATAATAAATAATATATTTTTTATTTAATAATATATTTAATTTATTAAAATAGCAAATTTATAACCATACTATAATTAATTATAATGTTATAATTTTTATTATATATTAAAATATTAAATTATACGGTTTGTTACTTTTTTTTTATTACTTTATTACAAAGATCAACAATATCTTTATTCGCACTTCAAATATGAATACTACTGCCGGAGTTTTATGATTTATGAAAAAATCAAAGCCCCTTATCGGATTTGAACCGATGACTTACGCCTTACCATGGCGTTACTCTACCACTGAGTTAAAAGGGCTTGTTTGATCCAATTCCTGAATAAAGACACTATGAGTTTAGTATATATACTTATTATAATAGATGTACATAGATATATCTTATAATAAGTATAAGGGTTCATTCAGGAATGAAAAATTTTCTTTATCCAGTAAAAGTAAATTAAATAATTTAATATAATTTAATATAGAGTATATAATATAGGTAAAATAAAACGGTTTATTGATATTGGATTTGATAAATATCAATACAATGAATTGTTTCAAGACTATCCTAATTGACATCATAACTAAATTCATTTGAGTGATACATGTATCCACTAATTTAACATAGATCCAAGATATTTCATTGAATCATTGATAAAGAGATTCGGATAAAGAGATTCGGCGTGGCCTTTGAACCAAACTTTTATCGAAAAAAATTGTATAGAAAGAATCGTGAAAGACGGAAAGATCCTTCGTATCGAGTCATACCATTCCATTATATTGACAATTTTAAAAAACTATTCATACTATGAACATAGTATGATGGCGGTCGTGCAAGTCTGCCCCCATCGTCTAGCGGTTCAGGACATCTCTCTTTCAAGGAGGCAGCGGGGATTCGACTTCCCCTGGGGGTAGGGTACTACGAAAGGAAGTTGATCGTGGATTATCAATAAGCCTGGAATTGATTCTTCCTGGGTCGATGCCCGAGCGGTTAATGGGGACGGACTGTAAATTCGTTGGCAATATGTCTACGCTGGTTCAAATCCAGCTCGGCCCAATAATTTGCCGATCCGCCATGAAATGATATAATATAACCCATTTGTTGCTCTCCAGAAATGCCCGATCCCCCAATCCCAATACGGAAGAAATCCATTTTATGATATATCTATACCACTATTTATTTACTCTCTTTTTACAAGAAATTCTGATCTTGCTAATGATCTAGATTCATATCAGGATCCGTAACTATAAAGTAAAGTTTAAGGAAAAGAGTAAATAAAAAAAAACTTTTTTGATTGAACGAGTGATTATCCAATTGATTTGGCAATAACGAAAGGATTACTAGTAATACCGGCTGCTCTCACTAAAGTACATATACATATGGGTATCGATATATCACACTCGCAGCTCTGTTACAACACGCCAATTCTAATCGAAATTGAAAGGGTTAGAATGAAATCATAAAAATATGTATACTTTATTTTATTATGGTATTTACTTGGGATTGTAGTTCAATTGGTCAGAGCACCGCCCTGTCAAGGCGGAAGCTGCGGGTTCGAGCCCCGTCAGTCCCGACGAATCCAAATCCAATAAAAAACTATATCAATTCATCTCTCTATTTTTTGTGAAAAGAAGTCCAAATAACATAATTTCATTCCCAACAGCGATCCCTCTTCTTTTTTTCTTTTTCGTTTCACATTTATCATCAACCAAATGGGGGAATTTCCATTTCTTCGACTAGTACCGATTCGATTGATGGGAGAGAGGCATATGTGGATTAGTACAATTATTATATTATTAGCATCAGATTCAGGATTCCACGGGATACCGTACTGTACTGGGTCTGGCTTTTTCAATTACTCCCGATCTGTGAAATATGAAATAGAGTAGAGTATTGTATGTTTCCCGGGAGTACATACATAAATGGAATTTGTACAATATAAAATAAATTGAACATAGTTACTGTGTATAGAATAGTATAGAATACTTTTTTTTTAAGATTAAAATAAAAGTATATCCTTTTCGGGCCCTATTTTGTGTAACCTCAATTTCAAATTTTACTAATTTGAAATAATCTATCTCATTCAAATTTCGCATTGAGCTTTTGATATATGCGTCCCATTACTAATCCAATGAAAGAGGATATTTAAAAAATAAAGATCAAACAAGGATCACTTTTTTATTAGCGAGGTAATGAATTTTTTTTTTTTGTTTATTTTATAAGGGTTTTTCCTTGAAAGAACAAACTTTTAAAATTTATATATAAATATATAAAAAAATAGTTAATTTGATGGAATATTCGATTTTTTTATACCGGAATTTGTACTCGTCTTTATCATACTTCTTTTGTTTTCCAAGAAGATTGGATCATTAAAAAAAGGAGGTTATAACTTAGCTCCTTCCTTTTTTTTCATTGAGCTTCTATTGTTTGTTGGGGTTTGTTTAGAACCAATGGTAAGTGGAAAGGCGGTTAGATGATACTTCATCAGATGATTGTACAAAGAGGGCGGTAGGTTATAGAAAAGAAAGAATGGAAAAGAATGATAAATAAATAAAGGAATTATTGATTGTATCGGGAATCAAATTTTGAGTTCAGTATGGATAAAAGATCGTCCTATGTTATACTATTCAATTCTTGACGATGAATCGATTTGATAGCTCCGATATTGTTATTCATGATATTGATCCGATTCGATATCATCGAGATGTAATGCATCCCATTGAATTTACAGGCGAAAGATTTATTATCTCTATGGGATTAACTCCCGAGTTATTGCGAATTAAAGAAAAATTAAACAATGAGATTATGGAAGTAAATATTCTCGCATTTATTGCTACTGCACTGTTTATTCTAGTTCCTACTGCTTTTTTACTTATAATATACGTAAAAACAGTCAGCCAAGGTGATTAATTTGAATTAAACTTGATTTTTTATTTCTTATCAATAATTGCAGAGAAGAAAAGGATAAAAATTTCGCGTCTTAAATGAAATGGGCAGACTAGAATCAGTCGTATTCTATGAGATACGATAGTATGGTAGAAAGATTCAGATATTTCTTTCTACCATACTATCTAGTATTGTTATTGTAGTGTATAAAGTTGTATTGTAATGCGGGTTAATTTAATATAGATTAATATAGATCAATCTACAATAGTATCATCATATTCCTTTTCTATATATATAGAAATCGATTTAATTACGTATATATAATATATATAGTGATAATGTATATTATATAGTATCCCAATTCTATTTCTTTGCTTTATCTATTTGTATTTAATTTGTGTTGATTTCAATTAAATTAATTTGAAATAATCGAAAGCGACTTTTACGATTAGAATTCCTAGATTTCTGATTATTTTCAATATGAATCCCGATCGAAAGAATCAATGACTTCTTCGTCGGAATGCTAACTAAAAGATTATTTTATTATACCTATCGAAGAAGTCATTGATTGAGGAGTTGACAAATGATCCATGGGAACTTCTTCGGATTTCGAAAAGGATTAGTAAAACCCGTCGACTTTTAACGTTTGAACCATGATATGAAATGGGTTCAATAAAACAAGCAAAACATAAATAAAATTTCTAAAATAGTAAAACTAAAACAAGCGGCGCAATATGTGACTCGCCCAAGACAATATTTTAGGATGTGCAGTATCTCGTTGGACAACTACTATGTTGTTTCCCAATGTGTATCCACGTAATGGAATAACCGAATTGTTTTCTCTTTGATCTTTGAACAGTAAAGAGGTAAACAAAATAAAAAAAAGTTCCGTTCTTCCTCATGGTCCATATCTAACTTTGGTAAGAGTCAGTTCATCGAAATAGAAAATTTATGAAGAATTCAGTTGGAATAAATTTCCTACCATTTGTATTCCTTTTACTTTTTTTACTTTCAAAATACGAACACGGAAATAATTGAAATATTTCTTTGATTGAAAGAGTATTCTTCATATATATTTATTATTCATAGAATACATTACTCAACTAAAATCCAAGAGAATTTCGAAATGAAGATATTTTGCATTTCTATTTCAATTTAAAAATAAAATTTTAAATTGAAATAGTGAAATTTTAAATAAAAAAAACTTTGCCGAACGATCTATAAAAAAAAGTGATACTGTTTAGTTCCTAAACTCAATTAGTAGTACTTCTAGAGTCCACTCCTTCCCCATACTACTAGTGAAAGGGAAAACGTAAAGACTACCATTAAAGCAGCCCAAGCGAGATTTACTATATCCATGTGAATTATGTCCTCTATCTCTATGAAGGAATTATTCAATTATTGTTCACTAATAAATAATAGGGGAATCACTGGCGCAGAGTCAAAAAGTTATTCTGACCCAACACCGTTGATGAAACAATCCAA